GTTTGAAGGGGTTCATATACGGAACGCCTGGAAATTATACCCGGAGCAGGAGATTCAATTAAGCGAGATTCCGAAGCGACAATTTCGCCTCTCCCATCAATAGGTTTAGCGAGAGCATTTATAACACGACCCAAGTAAGCCTCGCTCACGGGTATCTGAGCAATTCTTCCTGTTGCTTTTACAAAACTTCCTTCTTGTATCATCAACCCATCGCCCATTAATACAATCCCAACATTTTTGGATTCCAAATTCAGAGCAATACCTCTAGTCCCTTCTGCAAATTCAACTAATTCACCTGACATTATTTCACCAAGACCTATAATACGAGCAATCCCATCCCCCACTTGAACTACGCGACCTATATTCTCAATTCCTACTTTCCTATTATATTGTTCAATACGTTCGCGGAGAATTTTATGAATTTCGTCGACTCGAAGGGTTGCCATTCTTGAATCTTTTTTTTCGCAAGCAAGGGGAAAAATAATGCCTAAATTCTAAACGAAAGTAGAAGTTCAAGGCCTAATAAATTTTATTATTTCTTCCATTCTATGGCCCCGAGAATGGCAATATTAGCACGAATCGTACGGAAATGTAACTCGGTATTCAAACAACTATTCAGAGTTCCTAGAGCTCCTTGTACGGCTTGTTGGAAAACCCGTTGTCGGACCTGATTCATCGCTCTTTGTTTTTCAAAATAAAGGGTTTCATTTTTAGACTTTTCTAATTGTTCCAAACTAATAGAAGTAGCATTAATCAAATTTGCTTTTTCTCGTTCTATCTCAGAGTATCCATTCATCCGATACTCATTCGCTTCTAGTTCGACTTTCTGTAATCGAAGCCGAGCCTTTTCGAGTTGTTCAAGGGTGCCTCTACGCAATTCTTCCGAATTTCGAATAGTACTTAAGATCCTCTGTTTTCGATTATCTAATAAATCTTTTAATGAAAGTAGATTATCTTGCTATTAAGTTTACAACTTTTATGATCTCTTCCCGAACCAAACATGAATCTTTCAATTCATTTGGCTCTCACGCTCCTTTTTTTCTTTTTTGCTATGTATTATGGCTATTTCCATATTTTTTTTTTATGTAATGAGCCTATCCTCTATCCTCTTTTCTCTTTGTATTTCAATATACCGAAACTTCTATAAGACTAGATAAATCTTCTATAAGACTAGATAAATATTAAGAGGACTCTTCCGACTAGATAAAAATCTATCATGGTCAGCAAAGTTGTTTCTTTATTTTTGTTTGCTCTGTTAGTTAACAATTTCAATTTCATTAAGAAAAAAAAACTAAATAAATGGAAAATGAAAATTGCTAGAATTCTTTTTTTTCCTTAAATCCAAAAAATTTCTCTTTTTTTGTATACACAGGTCGTCGATTCGGCATTGGAAAAAGGGCAGGGTGCCCTTCTAGTAAATAGTTCAAACCACTTTATCGATATGAGTGTTCTATATCAGATAAATTCTACACTAGCTATTTCCCGTTTAAAGCATTTGGATACTAATAAAGCATTTCGATACTAATATAGTTGTAGAAAGAGTACCCCTTTTTGCCTGGACTTCAAGCAGTTTAGCTTTAACCGTGTTAATGGTCTCACATTATTGGTCTATAGAGAATCAAAGTCAATTTACCAATGAGTCGCGAAATGCTATGGTTCTTTCATATTATTTCTGAAGTTATTCAGAAGTAATTCGTCGAGATCGTGCACCTTTATTTATCCCCAAAATACTCCAAAATATTCTAAAGTGCAGCCGGATAGATCCAATCTATTCTTGAAATAGACAACTCGCACACACTCCCTTTCCAAAAAAAATCAATACGCCAACCACTACAGTTAGATTTATTAGATTTGTTGCTAAAATATCGGTATTAAGCCCGAAACTCCCAGCGAATGGCCAGTGAGCTAAAAAAACAAAAGAATGGGTTACATTTTTCATATGCTCTCCTCTTATAGATAGGACGAACAAAGAAGAAAGTTTTTCGATCACTTACTTCGCTCGCCCCTTTTTTATCGGTTTTTTTAATGCAATTTTTTTAATGCAAATAGATTCAATCTAATAATTTCTTTTAGATTAAGCCTTAGGTCGCGTTTGACTTGTGAAAGATCTCCTTTGTTAAAATGGTCCCAAAATTACTAAAATAAAAGGAAAAAGACTTTCCACTATCCTAAACTAAGGACGGGAAGGAAGAGGGCGAGCATATCTTCTACCTAAATTGATCATGCTCAAATCAACCCTTCCTGGGGTATTGTCTGTCCCGATAAATAAAAAATTCCTGGAATAATATAATAAATAAAAGTATTGATATACTTGGAATTACAGAAGCAAATACCAATTTACTAAAAAAAGAAAAAAGTATCTAATCTAAAGGACTCATTTTCTTTTTTAGGATTAAACAAAAGGGTTCGCAAATAAGAGCGCTAGTGCCACAACCAGTCCATAAATTGTTAAAGCTTCCATAAAAGCTAGACTAAGCAATAAAGTACCTCGTATTTTCCCTTCTGCTTCTGGCTGTCTCGCAATACCTTCTACAGCTTGTCCTGCAGCAGTACCTTGACCAACTCCAGGCCCAATAGAAGCAAGCCCTACGGCCAATCCAGCAGCAATAACGGAAGCAGCAGCAATTAGTGGATTCATGGTGAGTTCCTCGTGTCAAAAAAAAAACAAATGGTTAAGGATACAATCAACCAAGAAATTATTACTTTTCACTTGTAAGCTCTATTGAAATGATAATCTAAATCGTCTGAACTATTTCGAGATCTCATTTTTAGTTTCTTTTCTAATCATTAGAGATTTGTGTAAATCCATATGATTTTCATTATTCTATTTCTCTTTCTTTCCAACCAACTACCCTTTCATTCCATCCTTTTTTTTTACTCTTCGATATTCTTGAGTTCTCTTTTTCCCCTTCATCTAATCCATAATAAAAGACAAAATACAGGAAGAACCCCTATTGAAATCGAACTAATCCAAATCTAATAGGAATCAAATTAAGGTATACAATTGATAACAAGATCCTGCATAGAACTGGATATGGAATGCTGCATAGAACTGGATATGGAATCCAATTCCATATAGGGGGGAATTCTATAGATCGGATTAGATAATGAATCTAACTTTGAAATAAAAAAAATCCTATATACATTTGTTTCCTCTATTTTGTTTGTGTATTTTCTCATTTTCTATTGAATCCAATTCCAAAAAAATTCCGCACAAAAGATGACTGTCTTATAGACATTAAGGATATAGATCTAACCGGATTCCGCCCCCCCCCCCCTGAATGCATATATAATTTAACAATTCCGTAATATAGTCTATTCTCTCTCCTACAACTCTAGGTTATATATTCATACGCATTTCGAACTAGTTAGTTTTCTAACCAGGAGGATTATCTGGAACCATGCATGAATTGGGCTAAGCTAAAAAAAAAAAAAGACTATTTCGAAAATGAGTCAATTCAATGATGACCTTCCATCGATTCGCCTATATAGGCTGCGGCTAACGTTGCAAAAATAAGAGCTTGAATACCGCTTGTAAATAATCCAAGAAACATGACCGGTATAGGGACTACTAAGGGGACTAAAGAAACAAGAACAACAACGACTAATTCATCCGCCAATATATTTCCGAAAAGTCGAAAACTAAGCGATAATGGTTTTGTGAAATCTTCTAGGATGTTAATTGGTAAAAGGATTGGGGTTGGTTTAATATATTTCTCGAAATAACTCAATCCTTTTTTGCTAAGACCCGCATAAAAATATGCCGCTGATGTGAGTAAAGCTAAAGCAACAGTAGTATTTATATCATTCGTGGGCGCTGCTAATTCCCCGTGGGGTAACTCTATAATTTTCCAAGGTAAAAGAGCACCCGACCAATTCGAAACAAAAATAAAAAGGAACATAGTTCCAATAAAGGGAACCCAGGGACCATATTCTTCTCCAATCTGAGTTTTGCTTAAATCTCGAATAAACTCAAGGACATATTCGAAGAAATTTTGACCGTCGGTTGGGATGGTTTGTGGATTCCGAACAGCTAAGATAACTGAACCTAACAAGATAGTAATTACGACCCAAGAAGTGATTAGTACTTGGGCATGAATTTGGAAACCTCCTATTTGCCAATAGAAGTGTTGGCCTACTTCTACGCCTGATATATCATACAACCCCTTGAGTGTTTTAATGGAACATGGTGTAATATTCATATTGTCCTCTGATAAAAATTGAACTTCAAAAAAGGAATTCTTTTGATTCAACCATCTCTTTCTCAACTTAGCTGAAGTATAAATCTTATAATTTTATATTTAGGATACCAAGAAATCACATCAAATGATAATATATATCAATACCCTCTAATATATATCAATATTCCCCTTCTTTTATCTATGCAAAACAAAAAAGAATAGTAACTGATCCGATAAATCTACTTAGTTGTTTAAGAATTAACTATTCTTCTTAATCTTAATCAACGATTTCTTATATAGAGAGAACGGCCCTCACAAATTGCAAATACTAATTTGTTAAGAATCAATCGAATTGAAGTCATAGTGTCATCGTTGGCAGGAATCGATATATTCGCGAGATCTGGGTCACAATTTGTATCCACTAAAGAAATAGTAGGAATCCCCAAAATGGCACATTCTCGAAGAGCTATATACTCTTTTTGCTGATCAAGGACGATCACAATGTCAGGCAACCTCGTCATATATTTAATCCCGCCGAGATATCTTTGCAAGGTGGATAATTTTCTCTTTAAGATTGCCACATCTCTTTTTGGAAGATGGTGGAATTTTCCCATCTTTTCTTCCGCTCTTAAGTCTCTAAATTGAGAAAGTCTAGTTTTGGTAATCGACCAATTCGTTAACATACCACTGAACCACTTTTTATTAACATAATGACAACGAGACCTTATTGCAGCTGATGCTACTAAATCCGCTGTTCTTTTTTTGGTACCAACAATTAAGAAGCTTTTTCCCTGACTTGCTGCATCAAAAACTAAATCACAAGCTTCTGATAAAAAACGAGCCGTTCTAGCGAGATTTGTAATATGAGTACCTTTACGCTTTGCCGAGATGTAAGGGGCCATTTTAGGATTCCATTTCTTAATACCATGACCAAAATGAACTCCTGCTTCTATCATCTCTTTCAAATTGATGTTCCAATATCTTCTTGTCATTTTTTCCACACTTCCCTTTTTTTTTCTTTTTTTCGTCTTACCATTACGGTTACGGAATTTTTTTCTTTTTGAAGATTAAGAAAGAGCCTAAATATCTTGAAATAAATAAAAATTGTTCCGATGGAACCTTCTACTCAGAATTGGCCATTGATACATGATATAAACATAGTCTTAATGAATTAACTGACTTCTTTTATCTTTTATTTAGTGAAATATGAAAATACAAAATCTAAAATAAGACCTGTTAGCATTCTAAGGTCAAAAATCTAGTTTAAATTAAACTAAAAAAAAATCTGCTTTATGTATCCTTAAATCGTATAAATGGGAGTAAATGGGGGGTCTGATGTTTCATAGAAATTGTTTGTTACGTCAGAATCAGAAGAAACTAATTCTGTATGGAGAAACAACATATCTCTCATTTCCGACGTGAATAGATTTTTTTTTTGAATTTCGAAATAAAGGTTCTTGTCTTGTGAGGAACGATGCACAAATTTTTGGAATCCGGTACCAACAGGTATAATTCCCCCCAGAACTACGTTTTCTTTCAGGCCTTTCAACCAATCAATACGACCTCGTAGGGCAGCTTTTGCTAAAACTCGAGCAGTTTCTTGAAAACTTGCTTCAGATATGAAACTTTGGGTATTCAGGGAAGCCCTTGTTATTCCCAATAAGATTGCCCGATAATAGATCGATTCATCCAAAGCACGCCCTGCTCGTTCCGCTCGCAATAGTCCTATTAATTCCCCGGGTAAAAAAACATTAGACATTCCATCTTCGGAAACCCGTACTTTTGATGTTACTTGGCGTATAATAATCTCTATATGTCTATTATGGATCTGTACCCCTTGGGATCGATAAACCTTTTGGATCTTATTAACCAAAGAGATACGACTTTGGGCGATGGTTAGCTCAGCTCCAATCAAGAATCCCCAGGGAACCCCAAGAATTCTTGGTATACGCTCATTCCAATCCTCAATTCTCCTTTCGAGATTCGGCGATAGTGAATCAATTGAACGTGCTTCGAATATTTGTTCTACTTTTGGAAGACCTTGCGTTATATCACTAGATCTCGATTTTTCATATATAAAGGTAACTAACCTATCTCCTTTGTAAAGGGTTTTTCCATAATGACCATGAACAGTTGCTCCCATAGTGGCCAAATAAGGCTTAGCTGCTCTTATAACAAAGGAGTCCATATTAACAATGTAAATTTGACCAGATTTTTTTATGTGCGATTTAAATAGACATACATTTTCGCAAATAAATTGTCCAAGCTGAATTATTGCCAATGTCTCCTCCCATGAGTCATGATTGAGAAAGTGCCAATTCAAATGGAGTGAATTCAACATGATGTTACTGTCTAAATTCAAAATCCTTTTATTTTCATCTATTAAAGAGTATTTAAGCCCTTGAAGTACTTGGAAGGTTTGTTTCAAATTGTCAAGGAACAAGTATTTTTTTAACAAGATCTGATTATGCGTTAATAAATAGTAAGATGAAGAAAAATTCGATATATTAGGTACAATAGCCCCTAAGAGCCCAAAAATATCTCGAATAGGAATTCTAGGATTCGATTCTTTTACCGCATTGGGATATTTTGAATTCTTGAATAAACCAATTCGAGAACAGTTGGATGCCGACAAAATCATCAAAGATGGGTAGTCTTTATTTCGATTCAACAAGGTGCCAATAGCTTCTTGATGTTGGCTAAGTGATTTAATCTTCGCCTTGGAATAAAAGGAATTGGTATTGTTGCGATCTAACCTATTATTAGGAATCGGTCCTGCACTTGTCCTATCATACCTTCTTCTTGTATATGAAATAGTGGACTTGACTAACTCAATTCTTAGGAAATCGCGAATCAGATCATTTGTTCTTAACTCAACAAGGGAAGCACGAGCCCCCTCTTTTTCTTCTTGTTCCCAATTCACTACCAAGCAAGTTCGAACGAATTGACTATTCGTGTGATAAATTCTTTGAGTTAACTTGCTATTTTCATGAGAAATAAAATTGACAAGTCGAAGTTGTAGATTATCCTCTTCTTGCAGGAGATCTTGCGGGAAAAGTCTTGCTAAATTTCTCTCTTCGTCCATTTCATATGCGGTTGCGGGTCGAACCGAAACAAAATACTTTTCCTTGCTTTTGAGAATTTTTTTCCGTTGAACATAAACCCAATTTTTTCTTTTTTTTGAGTCCTTATAATCTTTTTTTTCTCTTTCTGGTGGTATCAAACTGGCGCCGGATATCTTATCCGCCTCTTCAGGGAAATGAATATCTCCGGAAAAGATTTTTAGTTCCGTATGGCTTTTTTTTCTCTTCACTCGGACCAATCCACCTAGTCGACTTCTTGTATTTTTTGTGAGTTGTGTATCCACTCCAATAATACTATTGTCAAGTACCTTTAGCGATGAGGATCTTGGCAAGATATGCAGTTCTTGAAGAATGAAAAAAAACCGATCTACTTCTTTTTTATATTTTAGAGTAAATTCTTTTGTTCCTCGATGCTCAATAAAACCCTCTTTTTTTAAGATAGAATCTTCCTCTGGGCTCCCATATTCGTCCTCTGAGTCTTCCTCTGAGTCTTCTTCTAAAGCCCCGTATTCGTTCTCTGAGCCATCTTCACGGCTCCCATATTCTTCTTCTGAGTCTTCCTCTAGAGTTCCATATTCGTCCTCTCGACTTTTATATTCGTTCTCTGGGTTCCGAGATTCTTCTTCTGAATCTTTCTCTAGAGTCCTATATTCGGCCTCTAGGATCCCATATTCATCTTCTAGGGTTTCATATTCGTCCTCTAGAGTGCTATATTCGTCTTCTAGGGTTTCATATTGGTCCTCTCGGGTCCTATATTCATTCTCTAGGCTCTCATATTCGTCCTCTGAGTCTTCCTCTAGAGGCCTATACCCTTTCTCTAGGATCCTATATTCTTCCTCTAAGGTCCTATATCTAAATTTAACAATTCCTGAACCCCTTTTATCTTTTCTGTATCGTGGATCGTCAAAATAAGCAAAAATAGTATTTCTACGTAAAACACCCATAAAGGGGATTTCAATCGAAATCCCCAAACAGGATATTAGCTCTTTTTCTTGTTCTTGATGATATTGTAATGGAATGACGAACCTATTTCTTCGTTTTTTTGCCAACAAATCTGAATTATCTTGAAGAATAGAAGGATAGACAAAATTCCAATGATTGTTGGACACGATTCGATCTGACGTTAAATAATAAAGAATTTCCTTATCTTTTTTCCCAAAAGTATCCAACAGTCTATGGCTTACATGATCATTAGCCATTGAGAGGTCAAAGATATATCTTCCGTCAAGAGAAAAAGAATACGTATTCATTTGATCTTGATCCTTGTGCAGCGAAAAGGATGCTATACTGGATCGGCACATACTTACTGACAATATCCATAAATGGCTTGTTTTGGGTAATCCACGAAGATTACCATATTGATATTCGGGCGCATGGTAAACATCAGTACTCCAGTGCATTTCCCCGTCTGATTCGGAATAAATATGCTTTTGTACCTTTTCTTTAAAATGCAAAGTGGACGTTCCGGCACGAATCTCCGCAATTACTTGTTCGGATTCTACATATTGGTCATTTTGTACTAGAATCAAGCTTTTTAACGGAATATTCACACTATGTAGAATATCTTGACTCTGAATAGTTACACGCAAGTCTATATAGCATAGAAAAGCGGGCTGCCCATGACGGGTACGTGTGGGGTGAACCAAATTCTCATTGAATTGGATTTTTCCATTCGAGGGGGATCGTACAAGGTCGGCAGTACCCCCTGTGAATACTCCACCGGTATGAAAAGTTCTTAATGTTAGTTGAGTCCCTGGCTCCCCGATTGATTGACCTGCAATAATACCTACAGCTTCCCCCAATTCGACCAGATCGCCATGAGTGGGACTCCGCCCATAACATAATTGACAGATCCAAGATGTGCTCCGGCAAGTAAAAGGGGTTCTAATATATATTGCTTGTGCTCGAAACGGTTGTGCTCGAAAGGCAGTTATGAATCGATTTACTAATCCAATTCCAATATCTTGATTTCGAGCAGCAATGCATCGTGAACCAATATATATATCGTCTGCTAATACACGACCAATTAGTGTTTGGACAAAAAGTTTTTCTGTCATCCCATTTTGAGGACTCACAGAAATACCTCGGATAGTACCACAATCTCTTCTACGCACAATAATATGTTGAACTACTTCAACAAGTCTGCGTGTAAGATATCCAGCATCCGCTGTTCGTACAGCAGTATCTACAACCCCTTTGCGGGCTCCGTAGCAGGAAATTATATATTCTGTCAAAGAAAGTCCCTCGCGTAAATTGCTTTGAATAGGTAAATCAATCATTTGTCCTTGAGGATCCGCCATTAACCCTCTCATCCCTACTAATTGGTGTACCTGAGATGCATTTCCTCTGGCTCCTGAAAAAGACATTAGATAGACTGGATTAGACGGATCCGTTATCCGAAAATTCGAATTCATTTCTTGTTTCAAATATTCACTTGTAGCATACCATATTTCAACGGATTGGCGTAATTTTTCTACTGCGTGTACAGCCCCATAATAATAGTGTTTCTCCAAAAGAAAACTCTGTTGTTCCGCGTCTTGGACTAACCATCCTTTAGAGGGTATTGTTAAAAGATCCTCGATTCCTAAAGAAATTGATGTAGTAGTGGCTTGATGGAAGCCCAGAGCCTTTATTTGATCCAGTATATGGGATGTATATCCCATTCCGAAATGATCTATTAATCTGCTAATAAGTCGTTTCATAGCAGTTCCGTCTATCTCTTTATTATGAAAGACCAGGTTGGCCCGTTCCGCCATACATAAGTACCCCCTTTTTTGGCTGAGTAGGATTCGACAATTGCTGAGTAGGATTCGACAATAGGCCTGAGTTAGTGATTCGAAAACTAAAATTTACTCCCTTTCCTCAATCTCAATCTTAATTTGCGCGGCAAAAAAGATGGTACTAGCGAAATCGGAATGCCCCCCGAAAGGGGCATCGCCGAATCTAACTTCCTTGTTTAGATAGTGTATGAATAGGCCCGACTAAATCCTTGTATGGCTTCCTCTATTTCTCTATAAAAAGAAATATGACCAAGAGTGGTTCGAATGTATATAGAACGGGTTTCTTTTTTTCTATTTCCGACTATTAGATAGTCGGCATAAATCTCATGATAAGTCCCAAAAGATTCATATTGAACTTCAATCGGAACTTCTCTTGACCCGATGACGCGTTGATCTAGTTTCCATCGGAGCCACAATGGACTGTTTAAACCGATTCGTTTCTGTCTATAAGCTCCCAGTGCATCATAGGAACTAGAAAAATGAGGTTCTTTATCTTTCGTATACTTATAATTATTATTGTAGTTTACTTTTTTATTTGGATAGTTTCCGCAACTATTATATCTATTTGCACAAATACCTCGACGGTTTCCAATCGTTAATACATAAAGTCCGATAAGCATGTCTTGGGTTGGCACGCAAATAGGATCTCCAATAGCGGGAGATAGGAGATTCATATGAGAAAACATAAGTAAACGGGCTTCCGCTTGAGCTTCCAAGGATAAAGGTAGATGAACAGCCATTTGATCCCCGTCAAAGTCCGCATTGAAACCCTTACACACTAATGGATGTAAACAAATAGTACGCCCCTCTACTAAAGTGGGTTGGAAGGCCTGTATGCCTAATCTATGCAGAGTAGGTGCTCTGTTCAACAGTACAGGATGCCCCCGCATAACTTCTTGAAGTATTTCCCATACAATGGGTTCCTTTTCCCAAATTTTCCTTTTAGCAATCCTGACATTAGAAGTAGCACGTTTCGTGATTAAATCTCGAATTACAAATAGCTGAAAAAGCTTTATTGCTATCTCTAGAGGTAATCCGCATTGATGTAATGAAAGCGAAGGACCCACAACAATGACAGAACGCCCCGAGTAATCGACCCGTTTCCCAAGCAGAGTCTCACGAAACCTCCCCTCTTTGCCCTCAATTACATCTGAAAGTGACTTGTATACTTTATTGTGACCATCCCTGGTCGGTTGCCCGCGGGACCCACTATCAAGAAGTGTATCCACGGCTTCTTGTACCAATTTTTCCTGGCACATTACTAAATCTGCTGGCGCTAATTCACTTCTTTTTAATAGATAGGCAAGGTTGTTGTTCCGACGGATAACTCTCTTATAAAGTTCATTAATATCCGAAGTAACTACTTTATCCCCAGACCTATAAACAATGGGTCTCAATTCGGGAGGAAGAACCGGTAATAAGCACAAAACCATCCATTCTGGTTCTACATTTGTTTGAATAAAATGTTTCGCCAATTGCATTCGTCTAATTAAAAAAACTTTTCTTATTCGTCTTTTTCTATCTTCCCATTCATCTCCACTATACCCCTCGTCTTCTAATTCCTTCCATTCAACCAAGGAATTCTCTATAATAATTCGCAAATCCAAATCCGCTAATTGTTCTCGAATAGCACCTGCTCCTGTCGCAATTTCCCGATTTCGAAATGTTGCAAAGCCAGGAGTAGAAAAAAAGGGAGAAATGTTGTGGTTACAGGATGAAATTTCATCTTCGAATAAACCTCGTAATCGTAAGAAAGTAGGTTTTTTAGCGCTGGGCCTAGCAAAAGAGAAATCGCCGTATACTAGGCCCTCCAATTTCTTAAGGGGTTTATCTAAAAGATTCGCGATATAACTAGGAAGACCTTTCAAATACCACACATGAGTCACTGGACATGCCAGTTTGATGTATCCCATTTGATATCTTCGTATCCGAGAATCAACAAATTCTACCCCGCATTTTTGACAAAATCTTTCGTCTTCGTTTTCAGCTACGCTCGCTCGAGAATTTCCGCAAGCACAAATTCCGCTTTTTATGGGCCCAAAGATTCTTTCGCAAAACAATCCATCTTTTTCTGGTTTATCGGTTTTATAATGAAAAGTGGAGGGCCTTGTGACTTCGCCAACGACTTCCCCATTAGGTAGGATTTTGTTAGCCCAAGCCTTTATTTGTTGAGGGGAAACGAGTCCAATTTGAAGTTGTTTATGTTTATATTGGTCAATCATAAAATAGAAATAAGAAAAGAATTTATATTTAATCCGATCAAACATCCTCCCTATTAATCTGAAAGTTCTTCTCAGATACAAGGAAATGGTTCAGTTCTAGAGCCAAAGATCGTAGTTCTCGAACGAGCACTCGAAAAGATTCCGGAGGATCCTCGTGATTAGCCACTCTTTTTCCCCAGATCGTAGCATTAAGTATTTCTTGGCGAGCTATAAGATGATCAGATTTATAAGTAAGTATCTCTTGTAAAATATGAGCAACACCAAATCCTTCTAAAGCCCAAACTTCCATTTCTCCTACTCGTTGTCCCCCTTGCTTGGCTCTCCCTCTAACAGGTTGTTGGGTAACAAGTGAGTAGGGCCCGGTAGAACGTCCATGGATTTTCTCATCAACTTGATGAATTAATTTTAAAATATAGGACTTCCCTATTAGAACAGGTTGTTCAAAGGGATCTCCTGTTCTTCCGTCAAATATTCTGCTTTTTCCCGGGTATTCGGGTTCAAATATCCATGGATTATTTGTTTGTTTACTGGCTTCATATAGTTCCGAAAACACAAGTTTTCTTGAAGCCTCTTGCTCATATCTCTCATCAAAGGGTGCTATTCTATAATGTTTCTTTAGCAGATCCCCTGCTAATCCAAGTGAGCTTTCAAATATTTGTCCCACATTCATTCGTGAGGGTACTCCTAGGGGATTGAAGACCATATCAACAGGTGTTCCATCTTGCAAATAGGGCATATCTTGCCTAGGCAAAATTTTGGAAATGATCCCCTTATTCCCGTGTCTTCCTGCTACTTTATCCCCAACTTTGATTTCACGTTTCTGTAAAATATATACACGAACCATTATGTCGAGGGGATCCCTCTGGATCCATTTCACATCGATAATGCGCCCTCTTCCACCTATAGGTAGTTTGAGAGAAGTTTCTTTTGAAGTGGATACCTCAAGACCAAAAATAGCCCGTAATAATCCAGCTTCCGCGATATATGAGGATTCGCTAGCTATCTGAGGTGTTAATTTCCCTACTAAAATATCGCCAGTTTCTACCCAAGATCCCAACCTCACAACTCCATTTCTGTCCAAATTGCGGAGTAAATGTTCTTCTAGATGTGGTATTTCTTTAGTAATTTTTTCAGCGGAGCCTTGGCTTGTCGTATCTGTCTTAATTTCATATTTTCGGATGTGAAAAGAAGTATAAATATCCTCATATACCAAACGTTCGCTAATTAGTACTGCGTCTTCAAAATTGTAACCCTCCCACGGCATATAAGCTACTAAAACGTTTTTTCCTAAAGCGAGTTCCCCACCAAGTGTAGCTGCGCCCTCCGCTAAAATTTGCCCTTTTTTAATGGATTTACCCTCCGGAACCCGAGGTTTTTGGTGCATACAAGTATTTTTGTTAGAGCGCTGATGAGCAACTAAAGGAATACTTATAGTCTTCCCACTACTTGATAAAAGGATCTTGTGACTATGACTAGAAATGATCTTTCCCTCGCATTCGGCTATAATAGAAACCCTTGAATCTAGAGCTGTTTGGCGTTCCAATCCAGTTCCAACAATGCACTTCTCGGACCGAGAAAGTGGAACTGCTTGGCGCTGCATATTAGAACTCATTAAAGCCCGATTCGCATCATTATGCTCAATAAAAGGAATGAGAGAGCCTCCAATAGAAAAATATTGGAAAGGAAAAATACTTCTAACATGAATCTGTTCCCATGCAATAGTAAGAAATTCTTGACGGTATCTCGCTGGAACAACCTGTTCTTCCTGAATACCTTGATTCAAGGACAAAGAATTTCCTGCTGCTATCATATAATATTCATCTCTATTTGGTGATAAATAAACCACCTGTCTCTCTTTTTTTTCTTTTGCTTTCTCAGATATTTCATAAAACGGACTCTCTATAGATCCCCACCAGTGATCAATTCTCGCATGAATAGCTAAAGATCCAGTAAGTCCAACATTGATTCCTTCGGACGTGTCAATTGGACAAATACGCCCATAGTGACTCGGATGAATATCTCGGCTCCGAAAACTTGCAGTTCTCCCCGTCAATCCTCCAGGACCCAAACAACTCACTTTTCGCCCATGAACCGTTTGTGTCAATGGATTGGTTTGGTCAAAAACTTGAGATAAGGGGTATGTGCCAAAAAAGGTCTCATAAGTAGTTATTAATAAAATCGAAGTTGAAGTTGGAGTTACTAAAGTTTGTGGAGTCGGTTTCGATTGACGTATGAATACTCTACGGATAGTTTTTTGAATGGCATGTTGTAAACGGCCAAGAGCCAGTCCGAATTGATCTTGTAACAGATCCGCAACCGAACGAATACGTTTATTTTTCAAGTGATTCATATCGTCATCGTCAAGTATACCCGTTCCAAATTTCATTCCAATCAAATGATCCGTAGCGGCCAATACATCTCGTGGTAACAAGAATGTATTGTTCTGAGGTATATCAAGATTCAGTCTCCGATTCATATTTCGTCGACCAACTCTTCCTAATTCACATTTTTGTTGAAAAAATTTCTTTTGTAATTCCTCACATAAGGACTCCGAAAATACCAGGTCCCCGCCTACACAAGCAAATTGTTGATAAAACTCCAAAATAGCTTTTTCTTTTGACTCAATCCTCTTTTTCTCCTTAGCATTCGGGAAAGACAAGAAAATTTCGGGGTAGGAAACATTATCTAAAATTTCTCTTAGATTCGAACCCATAGCTGATGATAGAACTAAAATAGATATCTTTTGTTTTCTACTCACGCGAGCCCATATCCTTTCTTTTTTATCAATTGCTAATTCCGATCTTCCTCCCCAATCTGATATTATAGTCCCGGTGTATATAGAAATTCCCTTATGGTCTAATTCCGAGCGGTAGTAAATACCAGGACTTAGCAATATTTGATTGATCACAATTCGATATATTCCATTTATTATAAAGGTTCCTAAGGAATTCATTATAGGAATGTTTCCTATAGAAATGGTTTGCTTTTGCACATCGAAACCAAAAATTAATCTTGCAGATACATATAATTCAGAAGAATAAGTGAGTGATTCATACACAGCATCTCTTTCTTTTATCGAGGGTTCTAGCAATTGATATCCTTTCGCAAATAATTGAAATGCAATTTCGTGATCTGGATCTTTAATTGTTGGAAACTTCTCAAGTTCTTCTGCCAAGCCTTGATTAATGAACCTACAAAATCCCTCGAATTGGATCTGACTAAATCCGGGTATTGTGGACATTCCCTCATTCCCATTCCGGAGCATTTTAATCTTAAGTTTCCTATTTATCAAAAAAAAATTCCATTATCAGCTCACTCTTTATCAATCCCTACGGATCAATCTAGCAATCATGGAATCTATATTCTGTTTACTGAATCACATGAAATTCTAGGGAACTCCACATACGTATTTCATATATGTATTTCATATATATGAATAGAGATAATTTTGACGAAAGTTCCTATTTTGCAGGGGTAGAAATGGAATTCAAATGAATTGAAAAAAAAAACTCCTAGAAAAAATTCTGCCACTTAAACTTAAAGTTTATGATATTCTAATCAGATTGGATAGGAAAGATTTCTCGTTTTAGCTACTTTCTATGAAAGAAATAAAGCCATAAAATTAATAAGCACTAGAAAGTTTGACTTTAGTTCTAGAAAGTTTGACTTTAGTTCGATTTAGAATTTAGAATAGTACGCTTAGTTTTATTTTCAAAAAGAATTTGAAGGTTCTTTTTTGTTTTCTAGTATTTGTAGCAGTAGAATTTCTGAAAAAGAAAGGATTTCGTTTTAGAATCCTAAAATAAACTACTTACTTTTTTTTAAGTACTTGCTAATCTAGTTATCCACCTAATATTTAATGCAATGAAAAATAAAAGCATGATTCCCCATAGGGATATGTACATAAGGGGGATCCATAGATAATAATGCTGTTCGGACCAGGAGTTTACTTATATACAATTCGGGAAACTTTTATTCTATTTTATTATGCCATTAAAAGGAATGGGAGGAGAGAATACCGATTTAAGAGTCGTTTACTACTGCAATTCAAAAAAAAATTCTAGTTTTAGCTAATGGTTCCAAGATGAATACTTCTCGATTTTACATCGGATTTTTTGGCGGCATGGCCAAGTGGTAAGGCAGGGGACTGCAAATCCTTTATCCCCAGTTCAAATCTGGGTGCCGCCTGATCAATCAAATACTTACCCCATAAGTTGGGGCAAGAGAGTAACTAGGTCTGGCGATACTGGATTTTGAGAATCCATACCATAGTTCTATCCTCAAACTAGGGTTTGTTTTGGCGGCAGTGGCCCGTTAGCTACTAACAGAGATGAGGTAGCCTTTCCTTATTCTTTTATTAATTCGATTCGGGAATTTCAAACTATGAGGCTAAGGTGTCAGAAACCTTCGTATCCACCAAAGGGCCCTAAAGGGCTTTCTTTTTAAAATCTAAAATGGAAGAAGGGACTTTGCGAAGAAATATCAAGACTTCCTAATTATCATACATTTTTTTTTAGTACATCTTACTACATACACTAAAGTAAAGAAAGGCTACAGATTCTGTCGAGAATTAGAAGAGTAAATAGGCTGATCAAAAATCAATTTCAGAGTTGTGGGTAAGGTCTCCTCACTCTTTCATAGAAAGATAGAAAGTGGGGCAGTAGGGTTTAGCTCAAAAATAAACATGGGTAAGGTATGGGTAAGGTAGGTATCCAATAAATATTTATCTATCCTAATTTTATGGTATATTCTGACGTGCTTTGCTTATAAAAAGAAAAAGGTAACAAAAGGAAGAAAAAATCTCTCTATTCCCGCGTCTTCTAGTTAGGACATTCCTCCACTCCTTTTTAAAAGGGATATGTATTATATTTATAATTAATACTCTCCAACTCTACCAAAAATAATATAAAAATTTGTTAGGAGTAAATTCCTTTAACTGATTCATCTATAGTCTTAGGGCAGAATTTTGACTCTGTGCCCTTAATTCCACTATGATTATTGATCAATAGTAGAATAATTGCTTCATATAAATAGGAGACATAATTTACATGGATATAGTAAGTCTCGCTTGGGCTGCTTTAATGGTAGTCTTTACATTTTCTCTTTCGCTAGTAGTATGGGGGAGAAGTGGACTCTAGGGATACTACTAATTGATTGAGTAGTCCAATTGTAGTATCAACTCTTTTCTTTAATTGATCGTTTTGCATTAATCATTTTGTCAAACTTTATTTTTTCTCTCTTTCTTTAGTTTTGTTTCACTCTTGTAAAAAACTCTTTTATTTTAAGAATAAGAAAGAGTCAGTCATTCTATTCTACTATGTTCCATTCTACTATAATAGAAATAAATAGAATAGAAAGAACGATTATAGTAATTAAGAATTTCTACTAGAAGTGACGAGTAAAAATAAAGCTCTTTACATAAGAAAATTAGACTTTCTTACATGAAGCTATTCACAACATATCGCACATTTTCCATTTAGACTCTTTTCTTATTCTTAGAAATTCTTTTTGTTCTTTTTTTTTTTTGAAGGATCTCGCGTGAAGCATCTCGCGTCATTTTTAAGTATGAAAGATTCGCAGGTTTTTTCCTTTTATTTCCTTTTATTTACTTTTACTAGAGTTTTTTTTACTATAGTCTATTAGTTTTTTTTACTTTTTACTATAGTCTATTCTCATATTATTTTTCTCCCTCTCCATGGATTCCTTCAATGAGGAATTGTCTTCGATTTTTTTTATTTTGACTTGCTTGAAATTAAGTGGATCCAGTGAAAAAAGAAGTTGAATTAGATTACTATTTCAATCTACTAATCTATTCTATGTAGATTCAAGATAATATAATAGAAAGAATCATAAAGTGTGGTAGAAAAAACTATATGTAGTTCTTTCTACCACACTTTATGATTCCAACCAGATCCTTTCATTTAAGACTTGGATTTTTATTTTGTTTAATCCCTTTTTCATTTCTGCAATGATTAATTGGAATTCCAATTAATCATTTTGGCTGGCAGTTTTTACATAAATAATAAGTAAAAAGGCAGTAGGAACTAGAATGAACAATGCAGTAGCAATAAATGCGAGAATATTTACTTCCATAACCTCTTTATTTTATTTTTTTCACAATAACTCGGGATGTAATCCCATGGAGAGGAAAAGGGGGTATCCTGTAAATTCAAGGGGAGGACTTGCATTCTGATAATACTAAATCAATTCAATATTATGAATATAGGATCTATCAAATCAATTCATGGTTGCTAGTGGAATAATATAACATAGGAAGATCCCTTATCCATACTAAGACCAAAATCGATTTTTTGATTGGATTCTGAACCCCTCTATTTTTCATCCTTTTCTACTTTTGCTTTTCTATATATATGTATAGCCAAGAATCTTTCTTATCCAATTTCCCTTCCTTTTTCTTATAGTTATACATACAATTATGTATGTATGTATTATATGACCGACTTTCTATGGGTTACATAGAGATCCAAATAAGCAGTGGAAGTAGAAATGAGATGGAGAAAAGAAGATCTTAAATAAAAAAGATCCAATATTTTATTTTAATTTAGGAAAAAGGGCGTTTGCTTAGTTTTTTTAGGTTACTATCAATATCTATTTTTTGGAGTCTAAAGATGAGAGCGGATTCATAAAAAAAGGGGTCGGCAAATGGCCTGAGAATGAGGTATATTCTTTCCAAGAATTCATTGAATATACACAAACAAAGTTGGAACTACTAAATGGAAGTGGTGTGGTTTATAATAATCCTCAAAAAGGAACTAATTATATTCATTCTCTAACAATAAACGAATACAATTTGTGTATGGATTCCGTTATTTTACCAGAACTCTATTCCATAAGAGTCAAATAGGAAGTTAAGATGAGGATGGTATCATCATATCATAAAAATAGAGTAATATCCTAAATTATACTAATCCACGTATGATATGATACGTACGTCTTTCATTATCAATAAGGGTTCCCCATAAATATTTGATATTGCCTTCTGCCCCCTTTTTTTTTCAGGGAAATTTTTAATGAAAAAGAGAAAGATGCATTTTTCCATTCATTGGACCCTAGTTCGGGACTGACGGGGCTCGAACCCGCAGCTTCCGCCTTGACAGGGCGGTGCTCTAACCAATTGAACTACAATCCCTGCGGGGTGTATGGCATACCTATTCTTAAATAGAACCATTAAAAAGATTCGTCTGTCGTACTCTAAGAAATAGATGAATTATATACTACATACCCACATATCCTATGTGGGTATAGTGAGAGTGGCATAACTAGTATGTCGCGATTTTTTATCCCTAAAAATAAATGATAATCCACCTTTCAATAAGAAAAACTCTTTTCTTTGTTAAGAAAAGAATCAGAGAGATATGGCTTAGAAATATATTTTCCCTTTCTTTTCTCGTTATCCTTTATTTATAGGGATCAGATATTTTTTTTATGGAAGAAAAAAAAATGGATTTAGTTCATATTCACGAAGCCCTAGATTTTTGGGCCGAGCTGGATTTGAACCAGCGTAGACATATCGTCAACGAATTTACAGTCCGTCCCCATTAACCGCTCGGGCATCGACCCAGGAAGAATTTATTCTAGGGTTTTTGATAATCTATAGATCAACCTCTTTTTATAATACTCCCTACCCCCAGGGGAAGTCGAATCCCCGCTGCCTCCTTGAAAGAGAGATGTCCTGAACCACTAGACGATGGGGGCATCACTAGACGATAATGCTATATGGAACCACTCGTTATTATACTATAATGATAGTATGAGCAGTTTTTTGGAATTGTCAATATACTCGAAGAGTATAAATAGATCAAAGCAAAGAGTCTTTCCTACTTTTCTGTTATGCTTTCATAGGATTTTTTTTTTTTTTTTAGTTGATGGTTAGGTTAATTCACGGATCATCCCGTGCTTTTTAGGGGAATTCCTTTTAAAGGGTATAGAATAAGAATAGATTAAAAAAAAGGGTTCTAGATTAGTTCCGTACATATATGGATTTGATTGCTCTAACAGGAAAAAGAGTCCAATTTCATTTCTTTTTTGCAATTTAAACTCTGTGCTTCGTTTAGTATTCAGGCCAAAAAAGTGGGCATCTACCACTAAATGAAATCATAAAATTCAAGAAAAAAAAAGAAAAAAGTGAATGAATTTAGTAGAAAAGTACTCTATCGGATTTGAACCGATGACTTCTCTCTTGCCGTGATATTACTCTACCACTAGTGGAAAAGCCCTTTATCGGATTTGAACCGATGACTTATGCCTTACCATGGCATTACTCTACCACTGAGTTAAAAGGGCTTTTTATTCAAAAATTAGCCACTTTCATTTCCCATTATATGTCTACTGCATAATGTACATAATATATCTATATCTATATATATACATAATATATGTATATATAGATACATATCTAGAGATTTTTTTCTATATCTCAATATAGAAGTTTATTCGCGGCGAGGTTCAAAAAGGGCAAAGGGGCGATTTTCCCGTGCTCAGAATGTTCTGCAGAATTAGGGACTTTTTTTTCTATTGGCTGATCTTATGATGAGAAATTTCTCCATTTATGTTTTATTTCCCCTAATTCTAATGGGGGGTATAAAGGAATTTGGACTCTGCATATACCCATGTGGCTGGGTATTAATGTTCAGCGGTATACTTCTTATCCGTCTGTTATTGGAGTTTTATCAACAATTTTATTCTAAAAAGTGGGCAATCGAATTTTTACTGCAGAGTATAAAAATTATTCTACCAAAAAAGAAAGAAAGGAATTGATGGGACTGTACTGTCTCCTATATCTCTTAGTATATATTGTAGGAATAATCAAACTATAGAATACGAAGAATACGATCCTAATCGAAATGCATACATTTGGTTCATACCCTAGTGGGATGGTAATAAGAGATTTCTTTTACAGACTAAAGGGAGGACTTCTAAATCCTAAAGTAAAGGCCCGCGATTGAAGTAGCAACTGCTCACTTTTCTCCGTAGGTGGAATTCCTCGAATGGTTACCCCTTGACAAAGGGTAGCGTTGGTATCATAATCTACATGTAGCGGGTATAGTTTAGTGGTAAAAGTGTGATTCGTTCTATTAATAACTGAATTTGAAATGATATACTTAAGACACCCTTAAGTTTTTTATATTCATATTCCGATGAAAACTTTAGTTCTTATAAAGGGTTTAATCCTTTTCCTCTCAATAGCATATTGAGGAAGAATATACATTCTCGCGATTAGTATCCAAAGACTAATTAAATTTGCATGCAAAATACAGATTTGATTATAAGTACAGAGTCGCGAAGCATAATTTTGCATTGGATTAAGTATTCCAATTTTTAAAATATGAGTAAAGGATCTATGGATGAAGATACAAAAAAGTTTATTTCCAATCGTAACTAAATCTTCTTTTATTTAAAAAAGAAATGGAAGCCCAATAGCTAAAAAACGATAGTTTTGGTTTACTAGAACCATCAGGATATTGTTTCAGCTCGGTGGAAACCCAGCTCTTTTCCTCAGGATCTCTTGAATGAAATTAGGGAACGAAGTAAGTAGATTAGATGGATATTTAGGAGAATTTCTATCCCCTACTCTATAGGGATCATCTAGAAAGCGGAGAGCTTTGGTTCCATTCAGACAGAAAAGCTGACATAGATGTTAAGTGGTTAGAATAGCCATAAAGGAGCCGAATGAAATAAAAATTTCATGTTCGGTTTTGAATTAGAGACGTTAAAAATAATCAACCAACGTCGACTATAACCCCTAGCCTTCCAAGCTAACGATGCGGGTTCGATTCCCGCTACCCGCTCCATTCTGTATAAAAAGACTATTCTATTTGTCTAGACATGGTAGAGACTTGTATTCAATCTTTTTCGTCCACCAGTTTTTGGCCCTACAGAGCGGAGTAGAGCAGTTTGGTAGCTCACGAGGCTCATAACCTTGAGGTCACGGGTTCGATTCCCGTCTCCGCACTTAGCAGTCCAGATAAATAAATAGACTATTTTATTTGTCTAGATATGGTAGAGGGCTATATCCTACTCTTTTTTTATTCAGCAGGCAGAAAAGAAAAACGAAATAAAAGAAAGGCATAGTCTGTCCCCCTTTAAAAGCCATTTTCTCTTGTTTGTCTCGGTGAATCCCCGGTTTAGGGCACCCTCTTGGCAAGTTCGATTTTCGCTCGCGAAGCACTCTTTTTTTTTTTTTGAGTCGGGTGCAAAGGATAAGATAGGAAGG